TCTAACCCTCTCTTTAAAATGAAAAGTGTATGTTCCCTCGCGAATCTCAGCAATAACTTGTTCTGATTCCACATATTGATCATTTTGAACTAAAAGAAAACTTTTTGGTGGAATAGTCACGCTATGTATAATATCTTCGCTCTCAATAATTACAGATAAGTCTATATAACATAGAAAGGCAGGATGCCCGTGACGTGTACGTGTAGGATGAACCAAATCCTCATTGAATTTTATTTTTCCATTATAAGGGGCTCGTACATGTTCGGCAGTACCTCCTGTAAATACCCCGCCGGTATGAAAAGTTCTTAATGTTAGTTGAGTCCCCGGTTCGCCGATCGATTGACCCGCGATAATACCTACAGCTTCCCCCAATTCAACTAGGTCACCATGAGTGGGACTCCGACCATAACATAATCGACAGATCCAAGATGTACTCCGACAAGTAAAGGGAGTTCGAATAGATATTGATTGTGTTCCAAAGGTTATTAATCGATTGACAAGTCCAATCCCAAGATCTTGATTTCGAAAGGCGACACATCGGGAACCTATATATATATCGTCTGCTAAGACACGACCAATTAATGTTTGGATAAAAATTCTTTCTGACATCATCCGATTTTTATTTCGAGGACTCACAGAAATCCCTCGGATAGTGCCACAATCTGTTCTACGTACAACAATATGTTGAACTACTTCAACAAGTCGACGCGTAAGATATCCAGCATCTGATGTGCGTACAGCAGTATCTACAACTCCTTTACGGGCTCCATAGCAAGAAATAATATATTCTGTTAAAGACAGTCCTTCGCGTAAATTGCTTTGAATAGGTAAATCAATCATTTGTCCTTGGGGATCCGACATTAATCCTCTCATACCTACTAATTGATGTACTTGAGATGCATTTCCCCTAGCTCCCGAAAAAGACATCATATGGACTGGATTGAAGGGGTCCGTCATCCTAAAATTAGGATTCATTTCTTGTCGCAAATATTCACTTGTAGCATACCATATCTCAATAGATTGGCGTAATTTTTCTACCGCATGTACATTCCCATAATGATGGTGTTTTTCCAAAATCCAACTTTGTTGTTCAGCATCTTGGACAAGCCAGCCCTTAGAAGGTATCGTTAAAAGATCATCAATTCCTAATGAAATGGATGTAGCAGTGGCTTGCTGGAAACCCAGAGTCTTTACTTGATCTAGGATGTGTGATGTATATGCCATCCCGAAGTGATCTATTAATCGGCTAATAAGTCGTTTAATAGCAGTTCCATCTATCACTTTATTGTGAAATACCAGATTGGCCCGTTCCGCCATAAGTACCTCCATATTCTGCTGAATGGGATTCGACAATGAGTTTGAGTCAATGATTGCAAAACTTCCTTTTCTCGATCTTGATTTGCGTAGAATTTTAGGTCAGGAACTATGGTCCGAGTTGAATCGGAGAGGTCCGAATTCACACGGGTGTCCTAGAATTCCTTTTTTTTAATACCATATTATTAGGTATCATATGAACAGGCTTGAGAAAAACCTTGTATAGCTTCCTCGATTTCTCGATAAAAAGAAATATGACCAACTGTGGTTCGAATATATATACAAAAAGTTTCTTTTTTTACACTTCTTACTATTAGATAGTGTGCATAAATCTCATGATAGTTACCAAAAGATTCATAGTGAACTTCGATAGGAACTTCTCTTGAAGCAATAACGCGTTGATCTAATTGCCACCGAAGCCACAAAGGACTATCTAAATTGATTCTTTTCTGTCGATAAGCTCCAATTGCATCATAGGAATTGCAAAAAAAAGGTTCTTTCGTATACTTAGAGTTTGTTTCGTAAATTCTTTCATTTTGATAGTTTTTTCGATTACATGGATTATATCTGTTTGCACAAATACCTCGACGGGTGCCGCTCGTTAATACATAGAGTCCAATAAGCATATCTTGAGTCGGTACAGAAATGGGATCTCCAATAGCTGGAGATAAGAGATTCATATGAGAAAACATAAGTAAACGAGCCTCTGCTTGAGCCTCTAAAGATAAAGGCACATGAACAGCCATTTGATCCCCATCAAAGTCTGCATTGAACCCCTTACAAACTAATGGATGTAAACAAATAGTGCGCCCTTCCACTAAAATTGGTTGGAATGACTGTATGCCTAATCTATGTAGGGTAGGTGCTCTATTCAGTAATACGGGATGCCCCTGCATGACTTCTTGAAGGATTTCCCAGACAATCGGCTTTTTTTCACGAATTTGACTCTTAGCAACTCCTATGTTCGAAGCCAGATGTTGTCTAATTAAACCACGAATTACAAATGTCTGGAAGAGCTCTATTGCTATTTCGCGAGGCAATCCACAGCGATGTAATGAAAGTGAAGGTCCAACGACAATCACCGAGCGCCCCGAATAATCGACCCGTTTCCCAAGCAGAGTCTCGCGAAATCTTCCCTCTTTGCCTTCAATTACATCTGAAAATGACTTGTAAACCTTATTATGAC